CCATACCCTTCTTCTACTATTCTACCTGCTCCGAGAACAATAGGCTGGAGAGAGGAGGAAGATTCATCATGCCTTGCCCGCTACGCCCCTTGCCTTTGTCCCTTAACTGCTGACAGCAAGCATTCCTCCCATTGCTAGGAGATCTATACTATTGGGCTACCTACCTTGCTAGGCACCTCTTATAAGTCACTTTCCTTCCACTCTACGTTCTAGCTTTCTTTACGGACCATAAGAAGAACAAAGGGGAATGTGGTATTATCAGTCTCCGTTCCAGTTGGCACACGCTGGTAAATCCAGTACGTACGTCGCTTTCATTCCTAGCTGACCGGCACGGAAAGGTAAGTTGCTGCGCTTCACTCACTAGGAGAAGAAGTAAGGAAAGATTCCCTCCCTACTAGACTTGTCTAAAAGACGAAAAGATGGATGAGCCTCCATCCGACTAAGCTTAGCCTTGACTTGGTGCTAGCGTATATCAAGTAGTAGACCCCGGCTCCTTTTAGCTTTCTGTGGTATGGCTCTTATAACTCTTAGTAGCTGTTCTCTCCTTCCCTTTCCTTCTTCCTTAAGGAATTGGATATAGAACCGTTAGGAGTAGGAGCATTCGTTAACAGAGATGGATTGGCTTCGGTTGACCTTCTTACTATGGGAATGCTTTACTCTGATTCCAAGAAGCTCGTGACCACTCTCAGAGGTAGCTGGGAACAAAATGATTCGAATCGGAAGTGCATTGGACTTCTTTCCTTGGCGAGAAGCCTTGTTGATTCAAGTAAAGGAACAGGGGTCTAGCGCTTTTGTTTTGTGGGAATACCCGCCTTTGAATATGGAGATCAATGACTCAAGTCTCTTCCCACGGGCTAGGCTAAGCCAGAAAGACAAAGAGTGAGATCCGAGAGTGAATTAGAGACATTATCTCACAGATGAAAGAAAAGAGTTCTTTCAGTCAAGCAATCGTAGAGACCGAGAAGAGTTTGCTGTTCAAATTATCCCTATACAGGCCTCTGAAAGGCAGAACCAAAGAGAGTAGTGAGGGGAGAGGATTTCAAACCCGACTCAAGGCCTAGTAGATCTATTCCTGCTACCTTACTTACTTCCCTGGGGGAGGTTGAGTTTAAGAAGCTGTTACAGAATCAGCAGCTATTGAACCCCCATCTGTTGGAAGAAGAACTACAGGTAGTGGTTCGTCTTATTAGTAGCGGTCAGTGGGAAGAAGACTAGCTCTGGCTTTCAAGCGTGAACCAGGTCTGGGAATCAGCAAGAGGTCTTGGATTCGGCATTAGCGGTCTTGGCTGAGAGATGCTAGGTCTCGTCTAAGCCCTTATGCGGATTCGAGAACAAGAGATGCCATACTGAAACTAATTCCGTCTATTGGTCTTATCCTATGGGTGAATACAGACTCAGAGTCAAGACCAGTGCCAGCTACTCCTGTAAGCCATAAAGCGATGGGCTAACCGGAACTCATACCTTATAGTTACGCACCCTCTTTCTTTCGTAGGTGGGCTTTATGCTTTTGATGATTCCTGCTTTAATGGGGGCGCTTAGCAAGGCATATTATATTAAAGGCACCAGCTCCTTCCCTTCTTATATATCTTATCCTGGTATTAAAATGGTTTATTGGCGGGCTGAGACTAGACAGGGGCCCGAGATCTAATCCTCCTTCTGCCTTCAGGGATTAAGGAGAAGACTTGAATAGCAGACTAATCGGTTCAGATTGAGCTAGTTCTTAAGTTGCGAAGTAAGTCGAGTAAATGCGAGGAAGACTGCCTCTGAGACCTCATAGCAGGGCAGTGGACGGGCTTATATTCTAAAAAGAAATCCCACATATGAAGAAGGCTCCCTCCAGCTCGACCTCTTTTTCCCTCGCCGGAAGAAGGGAATGACTCTTTTCGACGAAGGTCTTAGTCTTTGCTTTACTAAAGTGATTGCCCTCGCTCTTGAAAGCGGTATGGCAGCTAGACAGTAGCGGGATGGCGCCGAGCTTTCTTCGCTTTAGGGAGATAATCTCACTATAAAAAGGATAGGCTTTTGCCACTAAGAGGTGCGTAGCGCTTTTCATCTTATCTTTTTCTTTATATTATAATAGGCTGCGCTCCTAAATATAAATATGAAAATATTAAATATCAAGGCTAAAAGGCTAATCGACTTTCCCTTCTCGTGCTTAGAATGAAAACGTGAACTGGGATGATTTATAACTCACTTCTTTTATTATTCTGGAAAGAAAATGAGAGCTTTCTTACTCTTTTCTTTTTCAAAGTGCAGCTTGGGTCCCGTCCCTCCGCTTCGCTTTTAGGGGAGAAGGTGCTGGACGTTTAAGCCTGGCTCCTTACTTCCTGAGCGTCAATCAGGGCTAGTTAACTTTCACTAAGATATATCTATATTCTTCTCGGGGTGCATACTAACATATTCTCTAAAGCCACGGGGTCAATCAAGCAAGTTGACAATCCAGCTCTCCGATCGCCAGGTTTGAAGATGCTCGACCGTAAGGGAGAGGGTAGAACTACGT